CTCCACTCGGATCAACCCGCCGACTTGGCTTCTTATATTTAAAGTGAGTCGTGTATCGACTCCAATGATACTATAGTTCTGTACCATTATGGTATAGGATTCGGGTAAAATATGCACTTCTTCGGGAATGAAAAAAAAGCGATCTACTTTCATTTCGTATTTTGTCTTAAATTTTTGGGCTCCTCGATACTCAATCATATCCTCTTTTTGGATGATTGAGTCCGCCTTTAGAGTCCCATATTTAATAATTCCGGAACTCTTTCTTCTGTATCTAGGATCATCAAAAAAAGCAAAAATACTATTTCTACGGAAAATACCATTTATGGGTATTTCTATTGAGATACCTGAATGCGGTATGAATTCTTTCTCTTGCTCTTGAATCGATTGGAATGGAATGAGAAATCTATTTCTTCGCCTTTTTGCTAATAAACCCGAGTTCTCATTAAAAATATCAGAATATATGAAATTATAATGACTAGTACCTGCGATTCCATTCAATTCTGAATAATCGGGAATCCCGGATTTTTTTTTATCATAAAAACCCGAACTAAAAAATTTTTGGCTCGCTTGATCGTTATTCCCTGAGAGGCTAGAAATATATTTTCTTTCGATGGAAAGAAAGGGTATGTTCATTTGATCTTGATCTTTGTGGATCGAAAAAATAATTAGACTAGATCCGCATGAACCTCCTGATAATATCCATAAATGACTTGTTTTTGGTAAGAGACGGACATTACTATATGTAAATTCGGGTGCATGGGACACATCAGTACTCCAGTGCATTTCGCCCTCTGAGTCAGAATAAATATATTTTCTAACCCTCTCTTTAAAATGAAAAGTATATGTTCCCTCGCGAATCTCAGCAATCACCTGTTCTGATTCCACATATTGATCATTTTGAACTAAAAGAAAACTTTTTGGTGGAATAGTCACGCTATGTATAATATCTTCGCTCTCAATAATTACAGACAAGTCTATATAACATAGAAAGGCAGGATGCCCGTGACGTGTACGTGTAGGATGAACCAAATCCTCATTGAATTTTATTTTTCCATTATAAGGGGCTCGTACATGTTCGGCAGTACCTCCTGTAAATACTCCGCCAGTATGAAAGGTTCTTAATGTTAGTTGAGTCCCCGGTTCGCCAATAGATTGACCCGCAATAATACCTACAGCTTCCCCCAATTCAACTAGGTCACCATGAGTGGGGCTCCGACCATAACATAATCGACAGATCCAAGACGTACTCCGACAAGTAAAGGGAGTTCGAATAGATATTGATTGTGTTCCAAAGGTTATTAATCGGTTGACAAGTCCAATCCCAAGATCTTGATTTCGAAAGGCGACACATCGGGAACCTATGTATATATCGTCTGCTAAGACACGACCAATTAATGTTTGAATAAAAATTCTTTCTGACATCATCCGATTTTTATTTCGAGGACTCACAGAAATCCCTCGGATAGTGCCACAATCTGTTCTACGTACAACAATATGTTGAACTACTTCAACAAGTCGACGCGTAAGATATCCAGCATCTGATGTGCGTACAGCAGTATCTACAACTCCTTTACGGGCTCCATAGCAAGAAATAATATATTCTGTTAAAGATAGTCCTTCGCGTAAATTGCTTTGAATAGGTAAATCAATCATTTGTCCTTGGGGATCCGACATTAATCCTCTCATACCTACTAATTGATGTACTTGAGATGCATTTCCCCTAGCCCCCGAAAAAGACATCATATGGACTGGGTTAAAAGGGTCCGTCATCCTAAAATTAGGATTCATTTCTTGTCGCAAATATTCACTTGTAGCATACCATATCTCAATAGATTGGCGTAATTTTTCTACCGCATGTACATTCCCATAATGATGGTGTTTTTCCAAAATCAAACTTTGTTGTTCAGCATCTTGGACAAGCCAACCCTTGGAAGGTATCGTTAAAAGATCATCAATTCCTAATGAAATGGATGTAGCAGTGGCTTGCTGGAAACCTAGAGTCTTTACTTGATCTAGGATGTGTGATGTATATGCCATCCCGAAGTGATCTATTAATCGGCTAATAAGTCGTTTAATAGCAGTTCCATCTATCACTTTATTGTGAAATACCAGATTGGCCCGTTCCGCCATAAGTACCTCCATATTCTGCTGAATGGGATTCGACAATGAGTTTGAGTCAATGATTGCAAAACTTCCTTTTCTCGATCTTGATTTGCGTAGAATTTTAGGTCAAGAACTATGCTACGGTCCGAGTTGAATCGGAGAGGTCTGAATTCACACGGGTGTCCTAGAATTACTTTTTTTTAATACCATATTATTAGGTATCATACGAACAGGCTTGAGAAAAACCTTGTATAGCTTCCTCGATTTCTCGATAAAAAGAAATATGACCAACTGTGGTTCGAATATATATACAAAAAGTTTCTTTTTTTACACTTCTTACTATTTTTACACTTCTTACTATTAGATAGTGTGCATAAATCTCATGATAGTTACCAAA